CAGCAAAGAAAGGAGTTCTCGCTTTCAAATTCTAGAAATTCTGTCAAATCCTCAAAGCAAAACAAAGAATCTACATCTACTCCTTACTCAAGTTCCCGCGGAAGACCAAGCAACATTTCATTAATTCATTCTTCCTTTTCTTTTTTGAATTCTTTATTCAAGTCAAAATGAAATGTGCAATTCTTGAGTAGTCTACTTCCCTTCGAACGATGAATCCCCTTCAAGGAAAATGCCTTGGAATTCATAAGATATAAGATAAAGGATTTACTTGTCTAAGTATCGTTCCGTTCGATCTTTTAGGTCACGACTTCACCTCGACGGTTATACCACGACGCCCTTAAAGCCTATATGCGATGGATAGACTCTTGTAACCATGACATATTTGCTATTTGCTTGCGCGAAACTCATTTATTTCTAAACGACGGAGAGTGGTTAAACAAAAGAAGTCTTTTTTTACGAGGTACAACTAGAAATTCAAATTTACTTGTTACGAAATCGACCATGGATCAATTCCCCCTTTATTTGGGAGTATTGAATACACCCACAATTCTGAGCTTCATGTTACTCCTAGCAAGAGACACGTCAGAGCCGGGGCATCCCAATTAGATGGAATGGGATAACAGTTTCTCAGTTCGAATCTGTAAAATCAAAATTTCGATCAAATCACACATCGCAGTATACTAGGCCCTCTAATTCTTTAAGAGGTTTATCTAAAAAATTCGCAATATAACTAGGAAGGCGCTTCAAATACCACACGTGAGTTACTGGGCACGCCAATTTTATGTAGCCCATTTGATACCTTCGTATTCGAGAATCAACAAATTCGACTCCGCACTGTTCACAAAATTTGGGTTCTTCTTTTTCATCTCCGATTACTCGATAATTTCCACAAGCACAAATTCCGCTTTTTATAGGCCCAAAAATTCTTTCACAAAATAATCCATCTTTTTCCGGTTTATTGGTTTTGTAATGAAAAGTATAGGGTTTTGTGACCTCTCCAACCATCTCTCCGTTCGGTAGGATTTTCGTGGCCCAAGCACTTATTTGTTGGGGAGAAACTAATCCAATTCGGAGTTGCTGATGTTTATACTGATCTATCATAGAAGAAAAATTTGAATTCATTCCGATTAAGCTTCCATCCTATTAATCTGCAAGTTCTTCTCAGATACAAGGAAATGATTCAGTTCCAGAGCCAAAGATCGTAGTTCTCGAACGAGCAATCGAAAAGATTCTGGAGCATCCTCGGGGTTAGGTATTGTCCCTCCAATGATCGTAGTACCAAGTACCTCTTGGCGGGCTCTAATATGATCAGATTTATAAGTAAGCATCTCTTGTAAAATATGAGCAACACCAAATCCTTCGAGAGCCCAAACCTCCATTTCTCCTACCCGCTGCCCCCCCTGCTTGGCCCTTCCTCTAAGGGGTTGTTGTGTAACAAGTGCATAATGTCCACTAGAACGTCCGTGGATTTTATCATCAACTTGATGGATTAATTTCAAGATATAAGGATTTCCGATTATAACAGGCTGTTCAAAAGGATCTCCTGTTCTTCCATCAAATATTCTGCTTTTTCCCGGATACTCGGGTTCAAATACCCAGGGATTGGCTGTTTGCTTACTGGCCTCATATAATTCAGAAAACACCAGTTTTCGCGAAGCCTCTTGTTCATATCTCTCATCAAATGGTGCTATTCGATAATGTCTGCCTAGCAAACCCCCTGCCAATCCGAGTGAACATTCAAAAATTTGCCCGACATTCATTCGTGAAGGGACTCCTAAGGGGTTAAAGACCATATCAACAGGTCTTCCGTCTTGCAAATAAGGCATATCTTGTCTAGGTAAAATTTTGGAAACGATACCCTTATTTCCATGTCTTCCAGCGACTTTATCACCTACTTTTATTTCTCGTTTCTGTAAAATATATACACGAATCGTTTCCGGATTAGAACTAGAACCCCCCCTTTTCTGAATCCATCTTACATCAATAACTCGACCCCTACCACCTATAGGTAGTTTTAGACAAGTTTCCTTTGAAGTAGATACCTGAATGCCAAGTATAGCTCGTAATAATCTATCTTCCGGGGCATAGGAGGATTCTTTTGCCATCTGAGGTGTTAATTTACCTACCAAAATATCGCCTGTCTCTACCCATGCTCCCAGCATCACAATTCCGTTTTTTTCTAAATTACGGAGTAAATGGGCTTCTAAATGTGGTATTTCGTTAGTTAACCTTTCGGGACCTTGACTTGTCACATGAGTCTGAATTTCATATTTTCGTATGTGAAAAGAAGTATAAATATCTCCATATACAAGACGCTCACTAATGAGTACAGCATCTTCAAAATTGTAACCCTCCCACGGCATATAAGCTACTAATACGTTTTTTCCCAAAGCGAGTTCGCCCCCAACCGTGGCGGCACCGTCCGCTAAAATTTGTCCCTTTTTAATGCATTTACCCTCCTGAATCTGGGCTTTTTGATGCATACAAGTATTTTTGTTGG